ATCAAGAGGCAAAGGTTGAAAAAGCTGATCAAGAGGCAAAGGTTGAAAAGGCTGATCAAGAGGCAAAGGTTCTGGATCTAGAAATAGAACTGGAAACAGAACTGGAGACCTTTTTCACGTTTGAATACACACTAACACTCTCGCTCGAGCTCGAGCTCGAGATAGAAGATGGTTATATAGATGCTTATATAGATGATGAAAAAGCTTATCAAGAGGCAAGGGTTTCCTTGATTCAGCATCTAGAAATGCAGGAGTTTATAGAAATCAAGCAAGAACAAGAAATCAAGCAAGAAATGGTATTATTGGAAAAGAATGAAAAAGCTGATCAAGAGGCAAAGGTTGAAAAAGCTGATCAAGAGGCAAAGGTTGAAAAGGCTGATCAAGAGGCAAAGGTTCTGGATCTAGAAATAGAACTGGAAACAGAACTGGAGACCTTTTTCACGTTTGAATACACACCACCCAAACGCTCGTTCGAGATAGAATATTTTTCTATAAATGGTGATACCAAAGTTTATCAAAGGGTAAGGGAGCATGAAATGCTGCAGAACGAAGAAATCAAGATGAAGCAAGAAATCAAGATGAAGCAAGAAATCAAGATGAAGCAAGAAATCAAGCAAGAAATGGTATTATTGGAAAAGAATGAAAAAGCTGATCAAGAGGCAAAGGTTGAAAAAGCTGATCAAGAGGCAAAGGTTGAAAAGGCTGATCAAGAGGCAAAGGTTCTGGATCTAGAAATAGAACTGGAAATAGAACTGGAGACCTTTTTCACGTTTGAATACACACTAACACTCTCGCTCGAGCTCGAGCTCGAGCTCGAGATAGAAGATGGTTATATAGATGCTTATATAGATGATGAAAAAGCTTATCAAGAGGCAAGGGTTTCCTTGATTCAGCATCTAGAAATGCAGGAGTTTATAGAAATCAAGCAAGAACAAGAAATCAAGCAAGAAATGGTATTATTGGAAAAGAATGAAAAAGCTGATCAAGAGGCAAAGGTTGAAAAAGCTGATCAAGAGGCAAAGGTTGAAAAGGCTGATCAAGAGGCAAAGGTTCTGGATCTAGAAATAGAACTGGAAACAGAACTGGAGACCTTTTTCACGTTTGAATACACACCACCCAAACGCTCGTTCGAGATAGAATATTTTTCTATAAATGGTGATACCAAAGTTTATCAAAGGGTAAGGGAGCATGAAATGCTGCAGAACGAAGAAATCAAGATGAAGCAAGAAATCAAGATGAAGCAAGAAATCAAGATGAAGCAAGAAATCAAGCAAGAAATGGTATTATTGGAAAAGAATGAAAAAGCTGATCAAGAGGCAAAGGTTGAAAAAGCTGATCAAGAGGCAAAGGTTGAAAAGGCTGATCAAGAGGCAAAGGTTCTGGATCTAGAAATAGAACTGGAAATAGAACTGGAGACCTTTTTCACGTTTGAATACACACCCAAACTCTCGTTCGAGCTCGAGATAGAATCTTTTTCTATAAATGGTGATACCAAAGTTTATCAAAGGGTAAGGGAGCATGAAATGCAGAACGAAGAAATCAAGATGAAGCAAGAAATCAAGCAAGAAATGGTATTATTGGAAAAGAATGAAAAAGCTGATCAAGAGGCAAAGGTTGAAAAAGCTGATCAAGAGGCAAAGGTTGAAAAAGCTGATCAAGAGGCAAAGGTTGAAAAAGCTGATCAAGAGACTGGTGCATATAAAGCTGATGAAGATTCTGAATCCGATACAGAAAAAGAACCTGATATACCTTATGTAGATAAGGTCGATTCTAATCAAAGAGAAACGGGTTTGACTGACGCTGTTCAAACAGGAATAGGTGAACTCGACCATATTCCCATAGCAATTGCAGTTATGGATTTTGAATTTATCGGAGGAAGTATGGGATCGGTAGTGGGTGAAAAAATAACCCGTCTTATTGAATATGCTGCGAAGAAATCGTTACCTCTCATTATTTCGTGTGCTTCTGGAGGAGCTCGTATGCAAGAAGGAAGTTTTAGCTTGATACAGATGGCTAAAATCTCTTCGGTTTTATTGGATTATCAATTAACTAAGAACTTATTTTTAGTGTCAATCCTTACAACTCCTACAACAGGTGGCGTCACAGCCAGTTTTGGAATGCTTGGCAATATTATTATTGGAGAACCAGATGCATACATTGCATTTGCGGGGAAAATAGTTATTGAAGAAGTAATGAAGATTATTGTACCCGAAGGTGTACAAGAAGCTGAATACTTATTTGAAAAGGGCTCATTGGATTCAATTGTACCACGATTTCTTTTAAAAGGTGTTCTTAGTGAATTATTGCGATTCCATGGTTTCGTTCCGAAAGATCGGAATACCCTACCCTAAGAACAAAATCCAAGGTTTCCTTGATTGAGCATCAAGAAATGAAGGACTTTTTGGAGCAAAAAATGGCAACGAACTGAAACTCATTCTTGAACACAAGGTCGTGCTCGAATCCAAAAAACCCTAAAGATACAAGAGGGACAGTCTATATCTATTTTTCCTTTCGATTCATCATTCATAACCAATTTGACTCTATTTCATTTCTTCAAAAGCGTGTAGTATGGCCTTTCAATCTGGAAGTGGAGTTGGAATTCCAAAAAAAAACTATTGGAATTCCAACCTCACTTCAAAAAGGAGAAAGAATCATGAGATGGACATTTCCATATCTTTCTCCAAACTACCTCCTACTAATTCATAGTAGTTTATCTAAAAACAGAGAGGAGAAATCAAATCTTATGAATCTCAATAATAAACAAAATAACAATCGAAAACGAAAACAGAAGAAGTGGATTTGTGTGACTTCGAAAAAAGAAAATCCACGGTTACTATATAGCCGGTTCATGCTTTCGGGGTTGAAGAAAGGTCAGGCTCAGACCATAGGTATTGCCTTGCGAAGAGCTTTACTTGGGGAAATCGAAGGAATATCCATTACACGGGCCATATTTCATAACAACAAAGCATCCCATGAATATGGTCAAATAGACGGTGTGGATGAAACTTTGTATGAAATTTTACAAAATTTGCAAAAAATTGTCCTGAGGAGTCCTAACAATCGTCATAGTATCAAAGCATCAATTTGCGTCAGTGGTCCTAGACGCGTAACTGCTAACGATATCTGCGTTTCACCTTCGGTGACAATAGTTGACACCACACAATATATAGCGACTCTAACGAAAGCAATCGATTTCTCTATTGATTTAGAAATCGAGAGAGGTCGGGGATATCGTTGTATCAAAGACGAAAATAATCCCCAAGATGGGGCTTATTCGATAGATGCTGTATTCATGCCTGTTATCAATGTCAATTTAAACATTTATGATATAATTCCAACAAAACAAGAAGAAACCCTTTTTATCGAAGTATTGACAAATGGGAGTGTAACCCCTCAGGAAGCATTTCGTGAAGCATCTAACTATTTGAAGAAATTATTTGGTAGTTTTCTAGATCCCAAGGAAAAAGACATTTTTTTGGAAGAAACACGGGATATATCGCTGAATACTTATTTGAAAAGGGCTCGTTGGATTCAATTGTACCACAATTTTGTATAAAAGGTGTTCTTAGTGAATTATTGCGGTTCCATGGTTTCGTTCCGTCGGAATACCCTACCCTAAGAACAAAACCCAAGGTTTCCTTGATTGAGCATCAAGAAATGAAGGACTTTCTGGAGCAAAAAATGGCATTGGAAAATAACGAACTGAAACTAATTCTTGAGCACAAGGTCGTCCTCGAATCCAAAAAACCCTAAAGATACAAGAGGGACAGTCTGTATCTATTTTTCCTTTCGATTCATCGTTCATAACCAATTTGACTCTATTCCATTCCTTCAAAAGCGTGTAGTATGGCCTTTCTACCTGGAAGTGGAGTTGGGATTGGAATTCCAACCTCACTTCCAAATGAAAGAGATTATATAAAGAAACTAGAAAATTTCATATTAGGAACTATTTTTGCTTTTTCAATTTTACAAATAGGAGATATATATTATGCTATTACCGTTCGTCGTTTTTTTTATAATTTGGCCCCTTTTTTTAGTATTCATTTTTGAAGCTTTGGAGGACCTTATCGAGTGGGTATTTGATTTTCCCGTAAGGAATTATAGACGTTTTACTGTACCAATTTACGTCCTTCTATGGTTTTTTCTGATGTACCCTAAATTATTTTTGCTATTCTATCGGGGTTTGATCACTGTTTATTTGTATTTGAAGAAGTTCTTTTTGAAGTAAAAGTATGGTCGAAAAGGAGGGGGGAGAAATTCACCCAATAATCGATAGTTCGCAAGAAATTTTTTCATTTGGCTTCGGTATTTATGGAAAGTAATTTAAAAAGGATTTCATTTTGTCCTTTTAGTTGGAAAAAAGATACTATAAGAAGAGAATCAAAAAGATCCTTCTTCTACCTGGAAGTGGAGTTGGGATTGGAATTCCAACCTCACTTCCAAATGAAAGAGATTATATAAAGAAACTAGAAAATTTCATATTAGGAACTATTTTTGCTTTTTCAATTTTACAAATAGGAGATATATATTATGCTATTACCGTTCGTCGTTTTTTTTATAATTTGGCCCCTTTTTTTAGTATTCATTTTTGAAGCTTTGGAGGACCTTATCGAGTGGGTATTTGATTTTCCCGTAAGGAATTATAGACGTTTTACTGTACCAATTTACGTCCTTCTATGGTTTTTTCTGATGTACCCTAAATTATTTTTGCTATTCTATCGGGGTTTGATCACTGTTTATTTGTATTTGAAGAAGTTCTTTTTGAAGTAAAAGTATGGTCGAAAAGGAGGGGGGAGAAATTCACCCAATAATTGATAATCAAATGATAAGAATCAATACCTCATTGGTCAATCAAAATCAGCACCAAACTCAGGATTTCCTTCGTCCTGAAGATATTCTATCTCCTAGACGTTGTAGAGAATTACGCATTTTCACTTCTTTCAATTACCCTAATTGGAATGTTACCAATAGAAAGCCATTCTATGTAAATAAATATATGAATCGATTCTATTTCAATAAAGAAAACATAACAAACTCTGGCAATGAAGACGACATAACAAACTCTAGCAATGAAGACGACATAACAAACTCTGGACAATTATGAAATGTTTTCAATGAGGAGGAACTGAATACAGATGCAAATGAATTCGTTAAATGCAAATCTTTTCTTTGGCCCAATTATCGATTAGAAGATTTATTGTGTATGAATCGCTATTGGTTTGATACGAATAATGGAAGTCGTTTCAGTATGTTAAGGATACATATGTATCCACAATTTTGAATTCCAAAATAGTCGATTTCTATCCAAATCAAATTGAAAATTGGATTTGGATAGAATAACAAAGTAGTATATGAATAAATCCCAATTTTTGTGTATACTAGATTCCAATAACTGGCATAATTCTGATTTTTTTATTTTTCCTGATCGGAAAAATCATCCATGAAAAAGAAAGAAAAAAGATAGAAAAATTGTGTTATTTATGGTCAAAAATGCATTCATTTCCAATATTCCACAAGAAGAAAAAGAAGAAAACAAGGGTTCTGTTGAATTTCAAGTATTGAGTTTCACCAATAAGATAAAGAGACTTAGTTCACATTTAGAATTGCACAAAAAAGATTTTGTATCGGAAAGGGGTCTACGAAAAATTCTGAGAAAACGTAAACGGTTGCTGGCTTATTTGTCAAAGAAAAATCGAGTACGTTATAATCAATTAATTGGTCAGTTGGATATTCAGTAGCCACAAACTCGTTAATTTCATCGTTTGAATTTTTTTTTGAGTAGTATTCTATTTTTCATTTTGATGAGCCTCACTTTGAGGAATTCATGGAATAATGAATTCAGGAAGAAAAGATATGACTGTACCGGTTACAAGAAAAGATCTCATGATAGTCAATATGGGTCCTCACCATCCATCAATGCATGGTGTTCTTCGACTGATCCTTACTCTCGATGGTGAAGATGTTATTGATTGTGAACCCATATTGGGCTATTTACACAGAGGAATGGAAAAAATAGCGGAAAACCGAACAATTATACAATATCTACCTTATGTAACACGGTGGGATTATTTAGCTACTATGTTCACAGAGGCAATAACGGTAAATGCACCAGAACAATTGGAAAATGTTCAAGTACCTCAAAGAGCTAGCTATATCAGAGTCATTATGCTGGAATTGAGCCGTATAGCTTCTCATTTGTTATGGCTTGGACCTTTTATGGCAGATATCGGTGCACAGACTCCTTTTTTCTATATTTTGAGAGAAAGAGAATTGATATACAATCTATTCGAAGCCGCCACAGGTATGCGAATGATGCATAATTATTTCCGCATCGGAGGAGTAGCTGCTGATCTACCTTATGGATGGATAGAGAAATGTTTCGATTTCTGTGATTCTTTTTTAACAGGAGTTGTTGAATATCAAAAACTTATTACACGGAATCCCATTTTTTTGGAACGAGTTGAAGGAGTGGGCATTATTGGTGGAGAAGAAGCAGTAAATTGGGGTTTATCAGGGCCGATGTTACGAGCTTCTGGAATCCCATGGGATCTTCGTAAAGTTGATCATTATGAGTGTTACAATGAATTCGATTGGGAAGTCCAATGGCAAAAAGAAGGAGATTCATTAGCTCGTTATTTAGTACGAATTGGTGAAATGAGGGAATCCATAAAAATGATTCAACAGGCTCTAGAAGGAATTCCTGGAGGACCCTATGAGAATTTAGAAGTCCGACGCTTTGATAGAGCAAAGAATTCTAAATGGAATGATTTTGAATATAGATTTCTAAGTAAAAAACCTTCACCCAATTTGGAATTATCGAAACAAGAACTTTATGTGAGAGTGGAAGCCCCAAAAGGGGAATTAGGAATTTATTTGATAGGAGATAATAGTGTTTTCCCCTGGAGATGGAAAATTCGTCCACCCGGTTTTATCAATTTGCAAATTCTTCCTCAGCTAGTTAAAAGAATGAAATTGGCTGATATCATGACGATATTAGGTAGTATAGATATCATTATGGGAGAAGTTGATCGTTGAAATGATAATTGATACGACAGAAGTACAAACTATCAATTCTTTTTCTACATCGGAATTTTTCAAAGAAGTCTATGGACTGATATGGATTGTACCCATTTTGACCCTTATATTGGGAATCACAATAGGGGTACTAGTAATTGTTTGGTTAGAAAGAAAAATATCTGCAGCGATACAACAACGTATTGGGCCTGAATATGCCGGTCCGTTGGGAATTCTTCAAGCTATAGCAGATGGGACTAAACTGCTTTTGAAAGAGGACCTCCTCCCATCTCGAGGAGATATTGGTTTGTTTAGTGTCGGACCGTCTATAGCAGTCATATCAGTTTTACTAAGCTATTTAGTAATTCCTTTTGGGTATCGTCTTGTTTTAGGCGATCTCAGTATAGGTGTTTTTTTATGGATCGCCATTTCAAGTATTGCTCCTATTGGTCTTCTTATGTCAGGATATGGGTCGAATAATAAATATTCCTTTTCAGGTGGTCTACGAGCTGCTGCTCAATCTATTAGTTATGAAATACCATTAACTCTATGTGTATTATCAATATCTCTACGTGTGATTCGTTGAAATATGAACTTTGACCTCTCTTTCTTCTAGAAATCAAAGAAAAAAAAGAGATTCAAGGTATTGAATAGATATTTTCATTTTGGATTCAGCATTCGGGTTGATGAGTTAAACTAGATAGTTATATGAGTGAAACAAAACAGCTTATCAATTTGTAGTAAGAAGAAAAAATCTCATTCCCTATGTACAAGAATCAAGTTGAAGTAAACATAAGCAGTGTAAACTGTTTACCCCAAGATTGTGAATTTTGGCATATCTTGAAGCGGGTGCAAACAAAAGATCAACTGTATGGAGTTTCCACCATTGTTTCCTATGTATTACTATACTGGGGATCAATCAAAAGTCAGTGGACAGTTAGGAACACCAAGGTACACAAAGGATTAGTAATAGAGATAATGTAAGGTATCAAAAAAGAAGTTTTTATACATAAAACGAATCATAATAAGGACTTGAAATTGGTAGAAATGATCAAGTAGTACTTCCCTACGATTCCGATCTAGAGTATGTTCCTATTCACTGATTCAAGAAATAACTATCAAGAACGAATTAATCCTTTATTTTTTACCCTCCCCTGAGATAGAAGAACAGGAAAAAAGAAATGGAATGTCATAATGGAATGAATAATCAAAAAAGGATCTTTATTTCTTATTTCTTTCCTCCATCCATATTCATAAATATAGAATTCTTATCATGATTCATGAACTAATGCCGAATTCTTTCTATTTATTGATTGATATAACGAGTATTTTATTGAAAGATTCAGTTATTACCGCACAAAGAGAAATTTTCATTCTAAAGGATGAGATCAATTCGGAAGCACCTTTTTTATTATTCTAGCAGACAGAATTCCATTGGTCTAATTTGGGACTTTCCGATGTATCTTGATTCTGTCTACCCCCAAAGAACGATGGAGAAAATACCCAACCAGTCCTTACATTTTGTAGGGCCATAGAGGAGCCGTATGAAGCTGAGGTTTCATGTACGGTTTTGAAATAGCGATGAAAACAGTGATGTTATTATCGACTATGATTATCTAACAGTTCAAGTACAGTTGATATAGTTGAAGCACAGTCCAAATATGGTTTTTGGGGGTGGAATCTGTGGCGTCAGCCTATAGGGTTTCTAGTTTTTCTAATTTCTTCTCTAGCCGAATGTGAGAGATTGCCCTTTGATTTACCAGAAGCAGAGGAGGAATTAGTAGCAGGTTATCAAACCGAATATTCGGGTATCAAATATGCTCTCTTTTATCTTGCTTCTTACCTCAATTTATTAGTTTCTTCATTATTTGTCACAGTTCTTTACTTAGGTGGGTGGAATTTGTCTATTCCGTACATATCCATTCCTGAACTTTTCGGAATCAATCAAATGGCTGGAATTTTGGAAATGACAATTGGTATCTTTATTACATTAGCTAAAGCTTATTTTTTTCTCTTTATTTCTATCACAACAAGATGGACTTTACCTAGGATGAGAATAGACCAGTTATTAAATCTTGGATGGAAATTTCTTTTACCTATTTCTCTAGGTAATCTGTTATTAACAACTTCTTCTCAACTTGTTTCACTATAAATAACATAATACGATAACAAGATTTTCGATTTCTAATCTCTCTCAAACAAGAGAAAGAAACTTCCATTTTTTTATGGATATTTACAATATGTTCCCTATGGTAACTGGGTTCATGAATTATGGTCAACAAACAATACGAGCTGCAAGGTACATTGGTCAAAGTTTCATAATTACCTTATCCCACACAAATCGTTTACCTGTCACTATTCAATATCCTTATGAAAAATCGATCATGTCAGAGCGTTTCCGGGGTCGAATCCACTTTGAATTTGATAAATGTATTGCTTGTGAAGTATGTGTTCGTGTATGCCCGATAGAACTACCCGTTGTTAATTGGAGATTGGAAAGAGATATTAAAAAGAAACAATTGCTTCATTATAGTATTGATTTCGGGGTTTGTATATTTTGTGGTAACTGTGTCGAGTATTGTCCAACAAACTGTTTATCAATGACTGAAGAATATGAACTTTCTACTTATGATCGTCATGAATTGAATTCTAATCAAATTGCTTTGGGTCGCTTACCAATCTCAATAATTGGAGATTACACAATTCAAACAGTTATGAATTCGACTCAAATCCAAATAGACAAAGAGAAATCCTTTGATTCAAGAACGATTACTAATTACTAAGATTTTTTTGATAGAGAAAGATCCAAGCTTTTTTTTGGTTAGTCAGTAACTCAAAAAAAAAACTCATAACTATTACTTGTTGAGAATCACTGGTTGATTGAGACTGGGAATCTCTTTTTCGTGATGAGATGATTTCGAAATATACAATTTGGACCACTATTCAAACTAGTCTTTTTTCGGATAAAAAACTCTAATTACATTAATCCATATTTCCATTTCATTCTATGAGAAATCTATCATAGACTATATCATATACAATATAAAAAATAGGATAACCCCCTTTTTCTTTCCTGGATCATTTAGTAAGGTCATGAAATATTTCAAGTTCTTTATTTTTTTTTAGACATAATGGATTTACCTGGACCAATACATGATATTCTTTTCGTATTTCTGGGATCAGTTCTTTTATTAGGGGGTATAGGGGTAGTATTACTTACCAATCCAATTTATTCTGCCTTTTCGTTGGGATTGATTCTTTTTTGTATATCCTTATTCTATATTTCATTGAACTCCTATTTTGTAGCTGCCGCGCAGCTACTTATTTATGTGGGAGCCATAAATGTATTGATCATATTTGCTGTAATGTTCATGAATGGTTCAGAATATTCCAATGATTCCTATCTTTGGACCTTTGGAGATGGGCTTACTTCACTGGTTTGTACAACTATTCTTTTTTCACTAATGACTACTATCCCAGATACCTCATGGTACGGAATTCTTTGGACTACAAGATCAAACCAAATTATAGAACAGGACCTCATAAATAACGTTCAACAAATTGGGATTCATTTAGCAACAGATTTTTTTCTTCCGTTTGAACTCATTTCTATAATTCTTTTGGTTTCCTTGATAGGTGCAATTACAATGGCTCGACAATAAGAAATATTTAGAATGATTCAAAATTCTAAGATAAATAAAATCGAAATTTTTAGTTAAAGCTAGTGATAGTCCCCCTTTTTCCTTTTTTTTGTTTTTTTGTTTGATAGTTAGCGAAAAAATACAAATTTCGAAATTTCAAAAACATAAAAATAGATTCCATTTTTGTTTTGGAGTCAAATCATAAAAAAAATAGATCCAAAATATATTGATCTATTTTTCTCATAATATTAGATAAATTGAACAAAAATTTCTTTTAACGAATTTTAACTAATTTCAATTAAATAAAAAAAAAATAAAGAATTAATGAATCGGAAACAACTTTATTTTTAATTTGAAGAAACAAATTTCAATTAATTTTATTATATCTTAATGGAACATATATATAAATATGCATGGATAATACTTTTTCTTTCACTTATAGTTCCTATATCAATAGGACTTGTATTTTTACTTATTTCAACAGCAACAAAAAATATTCGTCGAATATGGTCTTTTATTAGTATTTTATTATTAAATCTAACTATGATATTTTCCTTACATTTGTCTATTCAACAAATAAATGGAACTTTTATTTATCAATATTTATGGTCTTGGACTATTAATAATAATTTTTCCTTCGAGTTTGGATACTTAATTGATTCACTTACGTCAATTATGTCAGTACTTATTACTACTATTGGCATAACAATTTTCATTTATAGTGATAATTATATGTCTCATGATCAAGGATATTTAAGATTTTTTGCTTATTTAAATCTTTTCAATACTTCTATGTTAGGACTAATAACAAGTTCCAATTTAATACAAATTTATATTTTTTGGGAAATTGTAGGAATGTGTTCCTATTTATTAATAGGTTTTTGGTTTACACGACCACTTGCAGCAAGTGCTTGCCAAAAAGCTTTTATAACTAATCGTGTAGGAGATTTTGGTTTATTATTAGGAATCCTTGGTTTTTATTGGATAACAGGTAGTTTTGAATTTCGCGATTTATTTCAAATAACAAATAACTTGATTCATAAAAATGAAACAAATTTTTTATTGATAACTTTATACACTTTTTTATTATTTGTCGGTGCAATTGCTAAATCCGCACAATTTCCCCTTCACATATGGTTACCTGATGCCATGGAAGGACCCACTCCTATTTCTGCCCTTATACATGCTGCTACCATGGTAGCAGCAGGTATTTTTCTTATAGCTAGGCTATTTCCTCTTTTCTTTACTATACCTTATATAATGAATATTTTGTCTTCAATAGGTATAATAACATTATTATTAGGAGCTACTTTGGCTTTTGCTCAAAAAGACATTAAAAAAAGTTTAGCTTACTCTACAATGTCTCAGTTGGGTTATATAATATTAGCTCTAGGCATAGGTTCTTATCGAACTGCTTTATTCCATTTAATCACCCATGCCTATTCTAAGGCTTTATTGTTTTTGGGATCCGGATCTATTATTCATTCAATGGAACCTATTATTGGGTATTTACCAGATAAAAGCCAGAATATGATTCTTATGGGTGGTCTAAAAAAATATATTCCAATTACAAGAATTACTTTTTTATTGGGTACATTTTCTCTTTGTGGTATTCCACCCCTTGCTTGTTTTTGGTCTAAAGATGAAATTCTTAATGATAGTTGGTTAAATTCCCCCGTTTTTGGAATAATAGCTTATCTCACAGTGGGATTCACAGCATTTTATATGTTTCGAGTATATTTACTTACTTTTGATGGATATTTGCGTATTCACTTTCAAAATTATAGTAGTAGTAAAAGTAATTCATTTCATTCAATATCTTTATGGGGTCAAAGTAAATTGAATAGAACAAATACTAATTTAAATTTATCAAAAATAAATAACAAGGTTTCTTTTTTTTCAAAGGGTAAAGAAAATAATATAATAAATAGAATACACTACTTTCATAATTACTTTGGAAATAAATACATTCCTATATATCCTCATGAATTGGACAATAGTATACTATCTCCTCTTCTCTTATTAGTACCATTTACTTTATTTATTGGATTAATAGGAATTCATTTTGATAAAAAAGAACTAGATCTTGATATATTATCAAAATGGTTAACTTTATCACCAAATCTTTTTGTTGAAAGTTCCAATTATTTTATAAATTCATATGAATTTTTTAAAAATGCAATATTCTCAATAAGCATAGCAATTTTTGGAGTATTAATAGCATATATTTTATATGGATCTATTTATTCTTTTTTTCAGAATTTAAATTTGATTAATTTATTTATAAAAAGAAGCCTAAAAAGAAATTTATTGGACCAAATCCAAAATGTAATATATAATTGGTCATATAACCGTGGTTACATAGATATTGTTTATAGTAAAGTTTTTATCTTTGGTATAAGAAGATTCAGTGAATTCAATGATTTTTTTGATAGATATATAATTGATCGAATTCCAAATGGAATTGGTGTTACAAGCTTTTTTATAGGAGAAAAAATAAAATATATAGGAGGTGGCAGGATTTCATCTTATCTATTCTTCTATTTATCTTTTGTATTAATATTTTTATTAATTTTTCTATTTTAATGAAGTTATATATATATATATATATATATATATTTCACTTTCTAATCAAAATAAACTAATCAAAATAAAAAAAAAAAAAAGAAAAATTTTCTTTATTTCAATCTAAATCTTTAATATTTATAATAAATTAATAAAAAAAAAAAAAACTCGAATTCCTAGAAAATAGAATAATCTTCTTTATTTCACAGATGAATTACTAATTCCAATTGAAGTTAGAATTAAAAATTTCAAAATTATGAGTTATAGTAGTCTGAATTTCATCAAAAACTTTTCTTTTTTCATTATATTTTTTACCTAATATATATTTTACCTAATATATATTTTACCTATATATATATCTATATATATAGAATATATAGATATTATTTTCTAATAAAAATTTATAGTAAAAAAATCCGTCAAAAATAAAAAGATTTATTTTGAACAACACATGTCTTTAACATAAACCAATAAAAAAAAAAAAAAAAATAACCCCCTTTCAATGGCAGTTCCAAAAAAACGTACTTCTATGTCAAAAAAACATATTCGTAGAAATATCTGGATAAAAAAAGGATATTTAATTGCAATAAAAGCTTCTTATTTGTCAAAATTTTTTTATATGAAAAATTCAAAAAGTTTTCTTAAAAAACAACCAAATTATAAAGTCTTTGGTTTTGGTTTTTTTGTCCAAGAACTTGCTCAATCAATAAATATGTAAAAAAATAGTATAGATTAAACAAAGAAAAAAATTTCCTAAGGCAAAAGTAAATGATTCCCTTTAAATTGAATAGAATAGTATTCTTCTTTAATTGGTACCGAATATTTATTATTAGAAATTCAAACTAGCTTAGCTTTTCTTCTTTTTTGAATGACTTTGTACTTAATATTCATTAATATTAGTTCAAACTAGCTTAGAGATTCTTTTTCTATTTTGTTTCTATTTAAATTATATATATATATATAGAAAAAAAGATTCTTTCCAAGAAATATATATATATATATATATATATTTTATATTTGATTTGTTTTTTTTTTTAATACCTATTAATCAACTAGAAAAATATGAATAGAAAAATATGAAAAAATTCTTTTTTCTATTGTGAAAAATATAATTGATTTTCTAGAAAGATTCAAATCTTTTGATTATATATTTATCAAAATATGTTTATCAAAAGTGGAAAAGATGAATTGATATTATTTATATTTATCTTAAACATAAATATCAAAAAAATCTATCAAAATATTGCCCAAACAATACATTATTCTATTTACTTTATAAGCATTATTCTATTTACTTTATAAGTTAGAGTTCGTGTGGTGGTAGCCGTAATAGATGATGAATTTATTATTTCGAAATTGGTAATTCGAATTTTTTATTCTTGACAATTCCTCATGATTGAATTATTATTTTCAATAAAACACACCAACCGTTGGAATTGGTAGACACACTGCCACAGTGCTGGACACATCTAGGTTCGAGTTCGAGTGGTGGTAGCTGTAAATTGATTATTTTAAAATGGGTAATTCAAATAGGTTAGCTTCGACTTCGAGTGATAGGCCGCCATGGTGAAATTGGTAGACACGCTGCTCTTAGGAAGCAGTGCTAAATGCATCTCGGTTCAAGTCCGAGTGGCGGCATTCGCTAAAAGGTATACAATAGATTCTAAAATGGAAATATATTTCAATTTCATAATTCTCAATTTGAGATTTTGCAATGGAAACTCTTTTATGATATTTACAACTTTAGAACATATTTTAATTTTTACGTCTTTTTCCATTATTTCAATTGTAATTGCCATTCATGTAATAACCTTATTAGTTCGTGAAATTATTGAATTACATGATTCACCAGAAAAAGGGATGATAGCTACTTTTTTCTCTACATCAGTATTTTTAATTTCTCGTTGGATTTCCTTAGGACATTTTCCATTAAGTAATTTATACGAATCTTTAATATTCCTTTCATGCAATTTTTTTATTATTCATATGATTTCCAAGATTCTTAATCATCAACATGAATTAAGCACAATAGCTATACCAAGTACCATTTTGACTCAAGGCTTTGCCACATCAGGTCTTTCAACTGAAATGCATCAACCTGCAATATTAATACCTGCTCTACAATCTGAATGGTTAATGATGCATGTAAGTATGATGTTATTAAGTTATGCAGCTCTTTTATGTGGATCTTTATTATCCATCGCTCTTCTAGTGATTACACTTCGAAAAAAGAAGGATCCTTTTTGTATTAGTCAAGTGAATTATTGGAATGAAAAAATAAATATTTTCAAAAATATCCCTTCTCCTTTACTTCCAAATTATTACAAATATGAATTAATTGAGCATTTGGATTATGGGAGCTACCGTTTCATTGGTTTCGGATTTACTTTTTTAAGCATTGGTATTCTTTGTGGGGCAGTGTGGGCTAATGAAGCTTGGGGATCCTATTGGAACTGGGATCCCAAGGAAACTTGGGCATTTATTACTTGGACTATATTTGCAATTTATTTACATATTAGAACAAATTCCAATTGGAAAGGTAAGAATTCTGCACTGATAGCTTCTATCGGATTTTTTCTTATCTGGATATGTTATTTTGGAATTAATCTTTTAGGTATAGGTTTACATAGTTATGGTTCATTCATTCAAATTAAGATCTAATTATATATATATATATATAAGATATATTAAGATAGAAAATTACTCTATACATAGTGAATGAGGTTTTGTTTTTTTTAGTTTTTGAGAACCATTTAAATGATTTTCTTTAAATGATTCTCAAAGACTTAAGATCAATTCAATTTGAATTCTTTTCCAATTGAAGCTTTTTTATTTTTTATTATAGAATAACAAAATATTAATTAAAATCAATAAATTACAAGATCTTTTTTTGTATTTGAAATAAAAGGCTATCTATGATAACAATTGAATAAAATAGTTTGTACTGTCTCAATTGATAGTGAGAGAAAAAAGTCAGGATAAATACCAATTCCTATTATTGGAAAAAAAAGACAAATTGAAAGAAAGAATTCTCGTGATCCCAAATCCGAATCAAAAAAATTGGAATTTGAAACGTAAAATAACTTGTATCCATAGAACATCTGCCGTAACATAGATAGTAAGTAAATAGGAGTCAATATTATTCCAATAGCTATTCCTAAAGTAATTAGAATTTTAGGCATTAAAATAAATTTTTGACTAGTAATGAATCCTAAAAATACTAAAAATTCTGCAATAAAACCGCTCATTCCTGGTAATGCAAGAGAACCCATAGAAAAACTACTGAGCATAATAAACATTTTTGGCTTTGAAATCGATATTCCTCCCATTTCTTCAAGATAAACAAGATGCATTCTATCACAACTTGTTCCCACTAAGAAAAAAAGTGCAGAACCAATAAATCCATGAGAAAGCATTTGTAAAATGGCCCCATGGAGTCCCATCTCGGTTATCGAACTAATTCCTATAATTATGAAACCCATATGAGATACAGAAGAATATGCTATTCTCTTTTTTAAATTTCGTTGACCAAGAGAAGTTGAAGCTCCATAAATAATTTGTATCACTCCTACCATTACCAAATAAGGAGAAAATATAGAATGAGCGCGAGGTAATAATTCCATATTGACCCGAATCAATCCATATGCTCCCATTTTTAATAAAATACCAGCTAATAACATACATGTACTGTAATGTGCTTCTCCATGAGTATCGGGTAACCATGTGTGTAGGGGTATAACCGGCAATTTGACAGTATATGCAATAAGGAAACCAAAGTATAATATTATTTCTAACGAAATGGGATACGATTGATTAATTAATCTTTCAAAATGGAATGTTGGTTTATTTGAACCATATAAACCGATACTTAGAATTCCTACTAGCAAGAAAATAGAGCCACCTGCGGTGTATAAAATAAACTTAGTAGCTGAATAAAGACGTTTCTTCCCCCCCCACATTGATAAAAGTAAGTAAACAGGAATTAATTCTAATTCCCACATTATAAAAAAAAGTAAAAGGTCTTGAGAAGAAAATAATCCTATTTGACCGCTATACATTGCTAGCATTAGAAAATAGAAAAGTTGGGAACTTCGAGTAATTGGCCAAGCTGCTAAACTAGCTAAAGTAGTAATAAATCCTGTCAGTAAAATAGGTCCTATGGAAAGTCCATCAATTCCTAACCTCCAGTGTAAATCAAATACATTTATCCATTTTAAATCTTCCTTGAATTGGATTAATGTATTATCAAATTGAAAATGATAAGAAAATATATAAGCTATTAGAAGGAGTTCTAGCAAACATATACATAAAGTATACCATCGATATATTTTATTCCCTTTATGAGGAAAAAAGAAAAGAAAACAACCTGCAAATATGGGAAAAACAACAAGCATTGTTAAGCAAGGAAAATAAGTCATGATAAAGACGCGATACGTTTTGACCAGAAAAGCCCGTGCTCAAAATAATAGATTTTATCGAATACGGGCTTTTTCGGTAAATAGGAGTCAAATAAATGATTCAAGTGAAACTTTTTTTTGTAACATATCAATAACCTAGAGCCATGCTACGAGTTGTTTCAGGTCCTAAATAAACACGAACACTCAAAAAATCTGTTGGACAGGCAGATTCACACCTTTTACAACCTACACAATCTTCGGTTCTTGGTGCGGAAGCAATTTGTTTGGCTTTACATCCATCCCAAGGTATCATTTCCAATACATCTGTAGGACAAGCTCGCACACATTGAGTACACCCTATGCAAGTATTATAAATTTTGACTGAATGTGACATTTAATCTATAAATTAGAGTTTTAAATATAAAAAATTTTCGATCTGGTCAAAATAACTAAATAAATCCATTATATTAGAAATACCAGATGAAGCAGTGTTTTATAAAAAATAGAACAATCAATATAATGGAGTCTGTTTGTCAAAAAAAGGGGCCAAGAGACTTTGAATTTGATCTTAACAACCAAATTTTAGATACTAATGTGAATTTATTCACCAATTGGCTATAATTAGTTCATATATTAATATAATATATTAATATAATATATTCAAATATTTAACTCAAAATTTCAATAAATAATCATAGATAATAAATTACGATAAAAAATGAAATAAAAAATAAAGAAAAAAGTAAAAAATTTGAAATATTTTTTTATCTTTTTTTCTTTTAATATTTCTTTATCTTTATTGGAATAATTTGTTTATGTATGTGAGTGATAAATATTACTAATTATTCAATAAATTGAATTGATTTATATTAACAGATTTTTTATTATGATGGATAGATGAAACAATTGCTAATCCAATAGCGGCTTCAGCAGCTGCAATAGCTATAACAAAGATAGAGAAAATATCTCCTTTTAACTGCCGATCATCAAATATATTAGAAAATATTATAAAATTTAAATTAACCGAGTTTAGCATAAGTTCAAGACACATGAGTGCTCTAATCATATTTCGACTTGTGATCAATCCATAGATGCCAATAGAAAATAAATAGACACTTAAAAAAAATATATATTCAAACATTATTTATGAATTCCTTATTTTTATTTATTTATCTTACTCTTACTTATTTATCTTACTCTTACTTATCTTATTTTACTTATCTTATTTATTTCTTTGTTTGATTCCTATCTATTTCTTCTTCTTCTTCTTCTTCTTTACAGATTTCTTCTCGTTATTTTTTCTTGCATCTCTCGCGAAAGTCCGAGTAGGCGCGAATTCTCCCAATTTGTGACCTATCATAGAATCTGTTATATAAATAGGGAAATGTTCCTTTCCATTATGAATACCGATTGTATGGCCAACCATTCGGGGGATAATGGTAGATGCCCGAGACCAAGTGACTATTATCTCCTTCCCCCTTTTGATTTTTTTAATTTTTTCCGATAAATGCTTAGCTACAAATGTTTTTTTTGCTACAAATCTTTTTTTTTGACGTATCACAGCTGATTACTCCTTTTTTTGATTTGACATGTTCAAGATTGGCCTTCTATGTCCAATATCTCGATCTAAGTATGGAGGTCAGAATAAATACAATAATGATGAATGGAAAAAAGAGAAAATCCTTTAGCTAGATAGGGGGCGGATGTAGCCAAGTGGATCAAGGCAGTGGATTGTGAATCCACCATGCGCGGGTTCAATTCCCGTCGTTCGCCCATCACATTATTTAATTTCTCGAATTCGCAAAATGCGATTTGGAATATTCCTATTTACGGCGACGAAGAATCAAACTATCACTATATTTTTGTCTTTTCCTAGTTCTTCTTCCAAGCGCAGGATAACCCCAAGGAGTTTTGGGTTTTTTTATACCAATTGAGGCTCTCCCTTCACCGCCCCCGTGGGGATGGTCCACAGGGTTCATAACTAGTCCTCTTACTACAGGACGCTTACCTAGCCAACACTTCGATCCAGCTCTACCCAAACTTTTTAGGTTCACTCCAACATTACCCACTTGTCCGACTGTTGCTAAGCAGTTTTGGGATATCAAACGGATCTCCCCAGATGGTAATCTTAATGTGGCCGATTTACCCTCTTTTGCAATCAGTTTCGCTACAGCACCTGCTGCTCTAGCTAATTGTCCACCCTTTCCATGTGTGAATTCTATATTATGTAGGGCTGTGCCTAAGGGTATATCGGTTGAAGTAGATTCTTCTTTTTTATCAATCCAAACCCCTTCCCAAACCGTACAAGCTTCTTCCAAAGCATACGGCTTTCTAGATGTATATGATGATATATCAAAAAAATGGATCTTTTCATCGTATAATGAAGTATCACATGAGTGGAATCCAAATCTTCCGAATCATTCATGTTATGATCTTCTACATCCTAGGTCTCTCCGTTCCGTCATCTGGCTTATGTTCTTCATGTAGCATTCAGACCGAATGACTCTATGAAATTACGTCGATACTTCCACATATTACGGGTAACGTAGGAGACATCTCTATTTTTCCCCCGGGGGATCTTCATTACCACTGCTTAACTTTCAATTCGCCTCTGACCATCAAATGAAATGTGAATAACCCGTCCTCCTCTCTTTGAAACAAGGGACGCTTCTGCTTCTGTGCGTGCTTAAAACAATTTTCTCCATATTACCATATCTATAGAGTCAATAATTTTCTATGAGAAACTACTGAACTCAATCACTTGCTGCCGTTACTCAACAGTTTTCTGTTGAGGTCTATCCCATAGAGGTACTCCAATTGGATCAGTGATCGATTTCTAGGTTTCGTCGTAAACCTAATTGGTTACTTCCAATTACGTAAATCCACAGTTCAAACCGCACTCAAAGGTAGGGCATTTCCCATTGATATAGGAATTCCTGTACCAGAAACAATGGTATCTCCAATTATAGCCCCTCTGGGATGTAAAATATATCTCTTCTCACCATCCCCATAGTGTATAAGACAAATGGATGTATTTCGATTAGGGTCGTATTCTATGGTTACGATTCTACCAGATATGTCTTTTTGATTCCGTCGAAAATCGATTTTACGGTATAGACGCTTATGACCCCCCCCTCTATGCCTTACGGTAATGATTCCTCTGGCATTACGACCTTTACTACAATGACGCTGTCCATAGATCAAATTATTTCGTGGATTGGGTTTCACTTGATTGTCTACGGCTCCATTGCGTGTGCTCGGGCTAGAAGTTTTGTATAAATGTATTGCCGTGTTATGAAGTATTTTTCTTGAAGTTCTTTTCTCTAGAATCTCTAGAAGAGGTGGAATAGAATAACCCGGTGGAAGCGTAATGATCATAGGTCTGGAATGCATTGTATGTCCCATAATAGGTCCCATTCTTCTATCCTTTCCGGGGAGTCGATGACTCTTCAATAGCTAATACCTTAACACCAAAGAAGAGTTCGACCCAATACTGGATTTTTGGCTTAGTGGATCCTGATTCGGCATTCGAAGTATATTGATTCTTCCCCAATAACCGAAGACCTTTTCGTGTAACTACTGCATATTGGATTCCATCCATAAATCCATTTTCTTCCCTATGAGTTCCAGTATCGATCAGAATTCTAGTTCTTACTCTTCCTATGTTATGGTATGAATATACTATACCAATTCGTTATGTATGGATGATGAGATTCCATTGATACAGAGCCAATTCCGATAGACTTATTGAACGTTCCCATTAGCATGCATCCAGTAGGAATTGAACCTACGAATTTGCCAATTATGAGTTGGGCGCTTTAACCATTCAGCCATGGATGCTTAACATAAGAGGTATCATCATAATCTAAAAGAGGTATGATCATAATCTCTACATTGGATCAAGAACGGGGTCAGAGGGATCAAAAACTGCTAATTCGTATAAAGCCATCGAACCGGCCCAACCAGCAACTAGAGCTATGTGCATTATATGAACAGAAAGCAATCGACCGGGATCATTCAATACGACAGTATGAACACGATACCAAGGCAAACCCATGGAAATACCCCTTTATGAAAGAGAAATAAAAACTATGTCACTTTATTTTCTCGCATTACTTTACATTCAATAAGAAGACTCTATACTGTGTACCTAAACTTTTTTTTCAGTAGATTCTGTATCAGAAAGGGTGAATATTGATTTCATTCCATTGAAAATAACGGAACAACTCTGTTCGTAAGAACAAAGAGAAGCAGATCTATTCTATAACCCGATAAGTGCCAATATGCAATGGGAAGATTGGTTTCATTTCGGGGAATCAATGAATGGATACATAAACCAAATCCGGATTTGGAAAGAAGAAATCCAAGGATTCGAAAAAGAAATTCTGGAAATCGAAAGTAGATCTATATAGATAGGTTTTGATACCCTCGGATATAAATAAACTAGGTTCGATCCTGTTCCATCCAGTATGAGAACTGGCAGCATGTTTCACATTGAACACTAGGTTGAGCAAAAAAGAGATTATTCGTAATACCGAGAAGGTATTTTCGAATATATAGAAAGAGTCCGTTGGGCACCTAATGCTTATGTCATAATAGATCCGAACACTTGCCTCGGATCGACTTCAATATCATAATTGCTCTAGTGAATAACTAGCTAGTGAATAACTCAAAAAAAATAGATGGATGATAGATAGAAAAGGACTAACCATAAAGAAAATATCTATCTTTCAGAGGTTCACTAAAAACTTGACTCTTGGCAAGTCTCTTTGTATGTGTTGTCCGGAAAGAGGAGGACTTAATGACTATTATTCGTTCGCCGGAACCAGAAGTGAAAATTATTGTGGATAGGGATCCTGTAAAAACGTCTTTCGAGGAATGGG